GAGATTTCGGGTATTCCGCGGCTCCTTCCCGCGTCAATTGTTAACTTTTGGTCATTGAGATTCGTGGACAATTTAGATTAATATTTAGGGATAGATCTTACCTTTCTTTTTATACTATTAAACGAAATGATTGAAGTTTTTCTATTTGGAATCGTCTTAGGTCTAATTCCTATTACTTTAGCAGGATTATTTGTAACTGCATATTTACAATACAGACGCGGTGATCAGTTAGACCTTTGATTGAATAAGATTTTTTTGATTGACTTCCTGCGAGGAGGGGTCAAATTTCAAGTTGCAATTCAATTGTGTTTTCTTAAGTTTTTTTTATTATGATTCCACATAATATAAGCGGAATCACGCTCTGTAGGACTTGAACCTACGACATCGGGTTTTGGAGACCCGCGTTCTACCAAACTGAACTAAGAGCGCTTTCTTATGACAGGAGGTACAATTGGAAAGAAAAGGATTTCTTTTTGTACCTCCAATCCATCTTGCTTGTATACATTGGTACGCAAAAATGAAAAAGGATTTTAAATCGATTTCGCTTAATTAATCCCTCGTTACTGCCCATAAGAGAAGTAATAGGTAGGGATGACAGGATTTGAACCCGTGACATTTTGTACCCAAAACAAACGCGCTACCAAGCTGCGCTACATCCCTTTTCAAAATTTTTGTTTTGTACAGTATCATTGTACAAAATCCATGTCTTGTTTTCCACATCGTGATTTTCTCCTCTATCTATATACCATTTTCTTGTCATTTCTTATTTTTGGTTTCATATAATAAAAGAATTATATACATCTAAAACCTAACGTAAAAAAAAAATACAAATTATCTTGAACTACAGCATCTGACCATATATGTATTACAATAAAGAAGGAGGATTTTCAATGCGAGATATAAAAACATATCTCTCCACGGCCCCTGTGCTAACTACTCTCTGGTTTGGGTCTTTAGCGGGTTTATTGATAGAAATTAATCGTTTATTCCCAGATGCTTTGTCATTTCCTTTTTTTAATTCTAGTTATTGATATGTGAAAAATAAAGAAAATTTGGGATACAATTATATATAACTAAAACTCCGTCCCTTTTTTTCATTCAGTTCTTTAGGATAGGAAGGAAAGAGAAAGTGTATTGAACCTCAGCAAAATCCTGTGGATCTAAGATCCCATTTTGGAGAACATAAAAGTACAGTCTAGGGCAGGCTGCACGAAATCAATCATAGCATAGAAAGAGGATCCTTAAATGCTGGGATTAGAATAGGAATAATTGATAATTAGAAAAAAATTGTATTACTTATATTATTCTATTATTCTATTCATATTAACTAGGATTACAACGAAATCTTTAGAAATAGAATTTCTAGTTAGTAACTTCTATTGATTTTTTTTTGTTATTTTCGTATTCTTTGCTTCGGATCGAAAATAGAAGAGTTAAGTCGATTCCAAATGTAAAGGAGGTTCATGGCCAAGGGTAAAGATGCCCGAGTTATAGTTATTTTGGAATGTACCAATTGTGTCCAAAATGGTGTCAATAAAGAATCGACGGGCATTTCTAGATATATTACTCAAAAGAATCGACACAATACGCCGAGTCGACTAGACTTGAGAAAATTTTGTCGCTATTGTCACAAGCATACGATTCACGGAGAAATAAAGAAATAGATCGAGCGGAGCGTGTCTTCGATCTTTCCAATCTAAGAGGCAGGACAAAGAAAAAAATATAAAATATACAAATAAAACCTTATTTTGGTCATATCTGAAATGAATAAAAAAATCTAATTTTAGAGATAAGGAAAAACCCATGGATAAATCCAAGCAACCTTTTCGTAAATTCAAGCGATCTTCGCGTAAGCGTTATCCCCCAATTGAATCGGGGGATCGAATTGATTATAGAAATATGAGTTTAATTAGTCGATTTATTAGTGAACAAGGAAAAATATTATCTAGACGGGTGAATAAATTGACCTTGAAACAACAACGATTAATTACTATTGCTATAAAACAAGCTCGTATTTTATCTTTGTTACCTTTTCTTAATAATGAGAAACAATTTGAGAGAGCCGAGTCGATCCCTAGAACTACTGGTCCTAGAACCAGAAATAAATAGACATACTCCTCAATTGACTCAAAACTCCAATCGGAACTCGAGCTCAGATTGATGTTTTGTTTGAAAAAGTCTAGAATCCAGATTTTCTTGTTGTGTTATAAGAAACAACAAATGAAGAAATCTTTTCTTTTTATTGAAAGATGTTCGTTCATTCCTACTACTGAATCTGAATTTATTTTTATTCCATCTTCCCGGAGTCCATTCTCCGGGGAATTTTTTTTCAATCATTTCTATATATTAATATTACTTTAGATTCTCCTTTATTTTATTTGAGAATCTTATTGGAAATCATGTAAAGACAATTCTTATTTGATATAGCTATTTGCGCGAGTATTTTACGATTAAGAAGCAAATTCTTCTTGTACATATTGTGTATTAATCGACTATAACGTGAGAATACCCTATTCTCACGAATTACCGCATTTATCCGAACGATCCACAAGCGACGAAAATCCCTTTTTTGTCTGCCCCTATCTTGCTGAGAGGAAACCAAAGCTCTCATTTTCTGTTGAGTAGCGGTTCGAGTAAGTTTTGAATGAGCCCCTAGAAAGGTTGATACAAATAAACGAATTTTTGTTCGACGTCTCCGAGCTATATATCCTCGTTTAACTCTGGTCATTGAATCAAATTAAACTTTAATGAATAACTAATTTTCTTCTCTTCTTTCATTCAGTCATCCTTTTATTCCGCGGTTGCTTAATAACACAACGGATTTTTCCAATATATAAAATAGAAATTCCAATGGCTTTTGCTGCTATGACCTTCCCAACCACGATTTTTTATTTCTTCCAGAGATTTTATTTTACTTGGAAATAAGAAATTTTATCGATACTAACTAAAAAATCCAAATAGTGGGTTCCATCGTTTCTATGGTTACTTTGTAAACGGTGAGGTCCTCTCTATACACCGGAGCCTCTTCTTTCATTTAATCAAATGTTATTGTGAACTTGTATAGTTCACACTCTTTGGCTCTACCCAAAAATTATACAATAATAAATAGTTCCTTTCACAAAAAAGGTTATCCATACAGTGACGGCATTTAATTATGAAAGTTGGCTAGGTAGCTGACCTTGTTAGTCCGTTCTTTCAAGAATAAGAACATGATTTTTTGCTTCTTATAGTACTTTTTCCTCCGCTTAATGGATAACTATTTGCTACCAATGGGGAATTTCTTCTCATCTCAAATGGAGGTGATTGGATTTGCACCAATGGAAACCATAAATTCCATATTTTTAGGTAGTAAATAACCTTCTTCCACTCTATCTATCCTATTCATTCCTATTCATTGTTTCTGGCGATTGGTACTGGAAAAATTGTTTCATTTATTCGAATCTAAACGAGTCGCACATACACCCTAGTACATGTTCCTCGACGCTGAGGACATCCTTGAAGAGCGGGAGATTTCGTAACATTTCTTATTGGCTGTCTTGTGTTTCTAATAAGTTGTTTAATAGTTGGCATGTCGTATATATAGATAAAATAGTTTGGTTTATATCGATCTTAACCTGATGATTGATAATTATGAATTATTTCTATTCAATATCAAATCACAGAAAATTCTAATTATGGTTTGAATTTGAAATGGAATCATGGATTTAATTTACACGGAATTTTCAGTATTTTCATTTTCGACCGCTACAAGATCAACAATGCCATGAGCTTGGGCTTCTGTTGCCGACATAAAAACATCTCTTTCCATGTCTTCAGATATAACCCATAAGGGCTTGCCCGTTCTTTGGACATAAACCCTTGTAAGGGTTTCGCGAAGTTTCAGTAGTTCTTCCGCTTCCAGGAGAACTTCCCCTGCTTGTGCCTCATAAAAAGAACTGGCGGGTTGGTGAATCATAACCCTGATAATATTGATATAACATCATGCATGAACAGTTCTTCTATCTCGAACGATTGGGCTAAAGTAAAGGATAAAAAAAACAAGAAGAAAGAAATAGAATTGAACAACCGTACAGGCATTTTTTGTTCATTGCATACGGCTCTGCAATGGAATTTACTTTTTTCTCCCTTCTATTCTATCGAAGAAAGAAATAGAATCCCTACGATCCAAATCGGTAAATGATCCATTTACCATCCTTCCTTTCGTATCATAGGAAGAAAAAAATACTATGATGGTTCTGTTGCTTTCTATATTTATCTTGTCTGGGATTTAACAATCCCAAAGTTTCTTTTTGATACGATCAAAATAAGTAAAATGATCCCCTTTTCCCATTTTCGTACTCTTTCTTTTATAACATAAATATCAGTAAAGACACTTCTGGTGTGGAAGAAAAATGGTTTGTGACGCTGAAATGTACTCCCGACACATAAGATAAAATCGAAAATAACCTTTGTTTCATACTACTATCTCGATACAAAATCTCATGTTAATAAAAAAATGATGGATTGTTCATATCGAACTCGAAGTGCCGTGCTATTATTACTTATTATTCATATTCGATATGGCGAAGGCATAGTTTTCTTCTTTTTTTTTTTCAAATAAATACTCATTGGCGCCAAGCGTGAGGGAATGCTAAACGTTTGGTAATTTCTCCTCCGACCAGAATGAAAGATCCCATTGAAGCGGCTAATCCCATGCATATTGTATGTACATCGGGTGACACAAATTGCATAGTATCATAGATGGCTATTCCTGGTATTACCCATCCACCGGGAGAATTTATAAACAAATAAAAATTCTTAGTATCATCCTCTATACTAAGATATACCATGAGACCCACAAGTTGATTCGAGATCTCGCTATCAACCTCTTGTCCTAAAAAAAGTAATCTTTGTCGATGAAGTCGGTTGATTAGGGCAAAAGTGTATTCCTTAGGAACCGTACCTGCACCTTTGAATGCATACGGTTCAAAAATAGCGAAAAAAGAATCAATGTGTTGATTCTATTCTTATCTTTTTTTTTTGTAACGGATTTCCGTTTTTCTAATGAAGGGGTTTTCTTCTTATTTTTCAAAAAAACTCATGTTTTTGCTCCTTCCCTAAAAAAAAATTTACTGAACTTATTGAACTAACCTTTAATTGATGTATTGTTTTGTCGAGATTAAAATCACGATGTCATTTTCTTGTTCCTGAATGGGTTCTTTCAATTCTTTTAGGTTTATGTTCTACTCCGGGGAAAGATACGCCCGAATTCCATTTGCACATATAGGGAAAATGATTTCAGTACCACTTCTTTTTGCTACGATGATTTTTTTTCAATGCGTTTCATGCCTTCCCCCAAACTATTTGATGTATTCATCATACTGGTTAGCACGGCAGTTTCAGACCACCCTTCTCTCATAATAAGTATAAGAATTGTCTATGATACAAGTGAAAATCGAATATATATTACTATTATTGATTTGGTATTTTATGAACAGAGCCTTGATACTTTATTTTATTAATCCAAGTCAACCATATATTCTTCTAAATTGATAATATATATCCTCAATTATATCCTCAATATAAATTGCACTTCACGCTCCGAATGATTGATGATCCAATCAATATTTTTTGGGCGAAACAGAGGATATCTCGATCGGGTGAGAAAACGGGTAAATCCCGTATGACCCAATATGTCTGACAAGTCGCACTATATGTCAACCCAACCCGCATCCTCTTCCCCAGGACTCCGAAAAGGTACCTTTGGAACGCCAATGGGCATTAAATCGAAGAAAAAAATGAAAAACTATACTTCACTTTAATACGGAAACGTAAGAATGGGTTTATTGTCTTCATTATTTTTTTCTTTTTGTTCTATTTTAGAATATGGATATAAGGTTTATATAGGAAGACAAAATAAATAAAAAAAGGGTCCCTAGATCATTCGAATAATGAATAAGTATCTATGCATTCTTTCCCCTAAAAAGGGACCAATCCTCCCATTGCGTATTGGTACTTATCGAGTATAGAATAGATATGCTTCTCCTTGTTCTTACAAACAGAATTCTTCCGTTATTTTCAACGGAATAGTAACCCTTTCTCATACAGAATTTACTGAAAAGGTTAGGTAGATAATATAAGTTTTAATGCGATAAAGTTACATAGTATCCATTTTTCTTTGCTAAAGGGGTATTTCCATGGGTTTGCCTTGGTATCGTGTTCATACTGTCGTATTGAATGATCCCGGTCGATTGCTTTCTGTCCATATAATGCATACAGCTCTAGTTTCTGGTTGGGCAGGGTCAATGGCTCTATACGAATTAGCGGTTTTTGATCCCTCTGACCCGGTTCTTGATCCAATGTGGAGACAAGGTATGTTCGTTATACCCTTCATGACTCGTTTAGGAATAACGAATTCGTGGGGCGGTTGGAGTATTTCGGGAGGAACTATAACGAATCCAGGTATTTGGAGTTATGAAGGCGTGGCAGGAGCGCATATTGTGTTTTCTGGCTTGTGTTTCTTGGCAGCCATCTGGCATTGGGTGTATTGGGACCTAGAAATATTCTGTGATGAACGTACAGGAAAACCTTCTTTGGATTTGCCCAAGATCTTTGGAATTCATTTATTTCTCTCAGGAGTAGCTTGCTTTGGCTTTGGCGCATTTCATGTAACAGGTTTATATGGTCCTGGAATATGGGTATCCGATCCTTATGGACTAACTGGAAAAGTACAATCTGTAAATCCGGCATGGGGCGCAGAGGGGTTTGATCCTTTTGTTCCGGGAGGAATAGCCTCTCATCATATTGCAGCGGGTACATTGGGCATATTAGCGGGCCTATTCCATCTTAGCGTCCGTCCGCCTCAACGTCTATACAAAGGATTACGTATGGGCAATATTGAAACTGTACTTTCTAGTAGTATCGCTGCTGTTTTTTTTGCAGCTTTCGTTGTTGCTGGAACTATGTGGTATGGTTCAGCAACTACCCCAATCGAGTTATTTGGTCCTACTCGTTATCAGTGGGATCAGGGATACTTCCAGCAAGAAATATATCGCAGAGTTAGCGCCGGACTAGCCGAAAATCTGAGTTTATCGGAAGCTTGGTCTAAAATTCCTGAAAAATTAGCCTTTTATGATTACATTGGTAATAATCCGGCAAAGGGGGGATTATTCAGAGCAGGATCAATGGACAGCGGAGATGGAATAGCTGTTGGGTGGTTAGGGCACCCCGTCTTTAGAGATAAAGAGGGGCGAGAGCTTTTTGTACGCCGTATGCCTACTTTTTTTGAAACATTCCCGGTAGTTTTGGTAGATGGAGACGGAATTGTGAGGGCCGATGTTCCTTTTAGAAGGGCAGAATCAAAGTATAGTGTTGAACAAGTAGGTGTAACCGTTGAGTTCTATGGTGGTGAACTCAATGGAGTCAGTTATAGTGATCCTGCTACTGTGAAAAAATATGCTAGACGTTCTCAATTAGGTGAAATTTTTGAATTGGACCGGGCTACTTTGAAATCCGATGGTGTTTTTCGTAGCAGTCCAAGGGGTTGGTTCACTTTTGGACATGCTACGTTTGCTTTGCTCTTCTTTTTCGGACACATTTGGCATGGTGCTAGGACCTTGTTCAGAGATGTTTTTGCTGGTATTGATCCAGATTTGGATGCTCAAGTGGAATTTGGAACATTCCAAAAACTTGGAGATCCAACTACAAGAAGACAGGTAGTTTGATACAAGATTGCTACGATATCTTTCGCCTCCATTTTTTTTTTTATTGAATAGGGTACCTAAGAAATCTTAACTTGAATCGCCCACTTTTATTTTTTTTCCTTTTTTTATATGGTAAATGATCCCAAATGAATAGGTGTGGAAGCTATAATTGTAAACCACGATCGAATCTATGGAAGCATTGGTTTATACATTCCTTTTAGTCTCGACTTTAGGGATAATTTTTTTCGCTATCTTTTTTCGAGAACCGCCTAAGGTTCCCACTAAAAAAACGAAATGATTTTTCCTTATCTCAACTGAAGTTGAAGTAATGAGCCGACCAGATAAGGTCGGCTCATTACTCATTACTTCAACTAGTCTAGTTCCCGTGTTCTTCGAATGGATCTCTTAATTGTTGAGAGGGTTGCCCAAAAGCGGTATATAAGGCGTACCCGGTAAAGCTTACAAGTAAACCAGATATGGAGATGGCGACTAGGGTTGCTGTTTCCATTTTTAGATAATTTTTAGATCACAATGGATCTACAGGAGGATCGTTTATTTACAACTACAACGGAATGGTATACAAAGTCAACAGATCTCAACCAATGATTAAATAGGATTTATGGCTACACAAACCGTTGAGGGTAGTTCTAGATCTGGGCCAAGACAAACTAACGTGGGGAGTTTATTGAAACCATTGAATTCGGAATATGGTAAAGTAGCTCCGGGCTGGGGGACTACACCACTTATGGGAATCGCAATGGCTCTATTTGCGATATTTCTATCTATTATTTTGGAAATTTATAATTCCTCAGTTTTACTGGATGGAATTTCAATGAGTTAGGTTCATAAAAACTATGAAGTCCTTGTTTTTCGATCAAAATAAAAAATTTCAATTTACTTAAGACTCGGATTTATAGACCATTCTGGTAGTTCGACTGTGGAATTTATTTGTTTCGGTATTTCCGGAATATGAGCGTGTGACTTGTTATAATTGATCCTATTGATAATGCAGAGAATGAGCCTGTCATCTCTATCAAGATGATTCCACCTCGTCAGATATTGATTCTAGTATCTGGAGCACGGAATATTTAGAATAAATCAAGAAAAGAAACATTTGAACTATGATTCATACCTACTATTCAGACCTCGTGGCCGGACTCAAAAAAAAATGTTAGATATTAGATAGGTATTTTATAAAGCAAACGATTTTTCTTTCTTCAGACTTCTTTTGTCCGAAGGACAAAGATTTTGTTGAGTCATTACATTCACTCATTGAATAAGTGATCATCAAATGGTTTTTACTCAGAGAACCTTTGAGTTTAGCTTGGGGTGAAATCATCGTGGTTCTAGTATGAATCTGAGGTTTTAATTGATTCATAGGGTCTCAACAAGAGAATTCCTATCATATACTAAAAGAAGACGCATTACGTAGAAAAAAATAAAAGAAAGAAATCACAAAAAAAAATAGGGAAGAGAAAGTTCAAGAGGCCTGTAACAATCAATATAAAGAAGGACGGATGAGCCGACTTGATATTTGTTGGCATTATCATCACAAAGAAGGAGGAGATTCCGTATTTTTATTACTTACGATCTTCGCGACAAATCAAGCGAATAAGAAGTTTTTTATATTATATATTCGTTGAAACTAGTATTTGTATGTTTCTGTTTGAGCCGTACGAGAAGAAATTCTCATATACGGTTCTCAGGGGGGGGAGTTTTCTTGGATTACCTATCTCAATAAAGTATATGATTGGTTCGAGGAACGTCTCGAGATTCAAGCGATTGCAGATGATATAACTAGTAAGTATGTTCCTCCTCATGTCAACATATTTTATTGTCTAGGAGGGATCACACTTACTTGTTTTTTAGTACAAGTAGCTACGGGTTTTGCTATGACTTTTTACTATCGTCCAACCGTTACAGAGGCTTTTTCCTCTGTTCAATACATAATGACTGAAGCCAATTTTGGTTGGTTAATCCGATCAGTTCATCGATGGTCAGCAAGTATGATGGTTCTAATGATGATTCTGCACGTATTTCGTGTGTATCTTACAGGGGGATTTAAAAAACCCCGTGAATTAACTTGGGTTACAGGTGTAGTTTTGGGTGTATTGACTGCATCTTTTGGTGTAACTGGTTATTCCTTACCTCGGGACCAAATTGGTTATTGGGCAGTCAAAATTGTGACAGGTGTACCTGAAGCTATTCCTGTAATAGGATCGCCTTTGGTAGAGTTATTACGTGGAAGTGCTAGTGTCGGCCAATCCACTTTGACTCGTTTTTATAGTTTACACACTTTTGTATTGCCTCTTCTTACT